ATCCCTCTCTTTCCGTTTCTGTTAATTCACCATCGTTACCAACTACAATATATCAAATCAAATAAAAACGAATATCATTATATTATTCCAACAGCTTTATTTGATATAAAATTATGATTCCTAATTACTGTGGTATGGGTACGTAAAAGAAAAATCTTGTGGAAAGAGCAAAAAAAAAAAAATTCTACTGCGTATCAATTTGTAATACATGAATAACAAAATACGGATTAAGGCCCTTAGATCTATTTCCTTCGTCGAAAAAGGGACAGAATTGTCTAAACCCCTTTTCTTGTTATGTTCGTTAGGTTCAAGTCTGACGAGAATAATATTCTACGACTAACAACTCATTTATTTTTAAACCGATCCATTTACTATCTATTATTTTATTTACTAAGCCTTTATATTGGAATGAGTCAATAGTCAAATGGTTTGGCACTCCTTCCTGAGGAGATGAAGCAATATAATTTTGAATCAGAGCTTTTGATCTTTGTTTATCCTTCGTAGTAATAATATCTCGGGGTTTGCAACGATAACTTGGTATATCCACTATATGGCCATTAACTAAAATATGTCTATGGTTAACTAATTGCCTGGCTCCGGGAATGGTCGAAGCCATACCCAATCGAAAAAGGATATTATCCAACCGCATCTCAAGTAGTTGTAGTAAAACCTGGCCTGTTGACCCTTTGGCTTTTCCAGCGATATGCACATATCTAAGTAATTGTCGCTCTGTCAGACCATAATGAAAACGCAATTTCTGTTTTTCTTCTAAACGAATACGATATTGCGATCTTTTCCCGGAACGCAATGGGTTTTTAAGATCACTTCCGGATCTAGGTCTTTTACTAGTTAATCCCGGTAAAGCCCCCAGACGGCGTATTTTTTTGAAACGAGGTCCTCGGTAACGAGACATAAAGTAAAGACTCCTTTTTATTTTATTGAAATTTCATTCATTTTACAGAAGAAATCAAAATTAAGACTGAACTAAAGAATAAACAAAGCAAAGCGAAATCTATATAGAATGAAATGTATTGTGTTAATATCCAGATTTTTTGTTGTATATATATATATATATAGAAAGAAGATTAAGGCTCTGTTTTATGATTTATTATATATATATAAAATATAAATCTAATTGGATCTAATCAATTTTTTTTAGAATTACCACGACATAATAGATTAGTGACTCAACGTTTGTAGAAATGGAGAGGAGAGATTCTCAATTATGGAAAAATCGATATAGAAAAAAGCCGGCTATCGGACTCGAACCGATGACCATCGCATTACAAATGCGATGCTCTAACCTCTGAGCTAAGCGGGCTCACATAACAGAAATAATGCATAGGAATTCAAGAGACTACCAGATCCCCGCTATTGGCTGTAAAGTTCGTATGAACTATATATATATTATATATTTAATATAAACTATTTAATATAAACTATATATTATATATTCTAGTTCATAATTCTATCCATAACATAATATAACTAATAAAAAAATATAAAATTAATATGCAAATTAATATTAATAATATATTTAATAAATAAATAGAATAATATGACTAAATAGAATTCTATTCAAATAATGTAACAGATCTAATAATGTAACAGAAATAAAATATTTGACTAATTTCAATTTTATTATTATACATAATAATTATTGATGATATACATTTACATTGCTGTTATTTTTATATTTTTTATAATAATTTCTAATAATAAGATATTGAAAATACCAAAAAATTGGAATTCCTTTTTTAGATTTGAGAATAGTTATAACAAATAAGGTTAATTATATTCATATTATAGCGGATCAGTCCTAAGAAAAGTATAAAATAAGGATAAAGATACAACAATAAAAATTATAATAAGACATTCCTCTGATTTCGTTCGAAAAAGGATGGAGATAGGACAAAAAAAACAATAAGGAAGAATATCGACCCTTCCAGTATTCCAAAGCACACTCTAAAAATAAAAGGGGAGGGGGACGTATATATATGTGGTATATACCTCTCTATATTGAATTGTGGATACATCAATGATAGAATCATTTCTGATTGAAACAAAGATGATTCATACAATAGAGGTGGAACGAGAGGGGATAGCCAAAAAAATAAAATAGGCATACACAATTTTTTAATATAGGAATCATTATATAATGAACTCAATGGTTCCAAGATAAATGAAAAAGTTGGGTAAAATTACAACTGGATCCTTGTCTAAAAGTCTAAAAGGGGGATATGGCGAAATTGGTAGACGCTACGGACTTGATTGGATTGAGCCTTAGTATGGAAACCTGCTAAGTGAAAACTTCCAAATTCAGAGAAACCCTGGAACTAAAAATGGGCAATCCTGAGCCAAATCTTTATTTTTTGAAAAACAAGGGTTTAAAAAAGAGAATAAAAAAGGATAGGTGCAGAGACTCAATGGAAGCTGTTCTAACGAATGGAGTTGACTACGTTGCGTTGGTAACTCAAATTTTTCTATAACAAAAAATGAT